TATTAACATAGGAACTGGAAGTGGAATAAAAGGTATTATCCACGCATATTGATATGTCTGTTCCATAAAATAAAAAGTTTTTTATTCTTAATTAATTGTTTCCGATTTACCGGATCTTACTTCGTTCGAAAAAAGTCAATAAAAAATCAAGATATGCACTAACTTATTTAATCATTTTATATTAATATTTATTCTTAGTCTTTTTAAAATCGTTCAAATATTCAAAACAAGAAGTTACAATTGGTCAAATGATATGACCAATTGACATATAAAAACGAATCCTTATAATAGGAAAATGAAAATCTAGCAAGGATCAAAATTTAGACTAAAAACTAAAAAGAGTACTTTATCCTGATATGAAATATAGGATTAACTAAGGACATCGGTCTAATGAAATAAAAACTCTTGATTTTAGTTAGTTTATTTCAACTCATTAACTAATTCATTATGGGATTGATTGTTTTCCATTTCAATAAAAATATTTTATTAGTAAAGTTTAGAAGATTATAGATCTAAAATGAACTTTTTTATCGAGAAAGGATAAAAAATGACTGAGATCTTTTTTTATCAAACTACGTATCCTTTAACAACTAGTATCATTCAAATTTTCAAATCGAAATTAGTTTTATCAAGTTTGATTAAAAAAAGACTCTATTTATTAGACAAAAGTTTACAATCCTTTGAGGTATTTTATTACATGTAAATAAAGTATAGAATGAGTAAAATAAAGGTCTTTTAGGTTCTTTATTTATTTTATTAAGTTTGATTTGATTTAGCAAATTCTAAAGATATAACTTTGAGAGATAAACAACGATAACTAAAAGTTCCAAACCTAAAATTTTTGGTTTTACGGATAGTGTAGTGTATGAAATAAAAAATGTTTTATTTCGAGTAATTTTTGAGCTAATTTTCACAGATCTTTGACATATCTATATTTCTTTTTTATGAAGATAATCTTATTTAGAGAAAATGAATAAGAAAAAAGAATTCGTGTTGAACAATATATGTCTTTCACATCCAACTATAACAATGAATAACTTTTAAATGGCAGTTCCAAAAAAACGTACTTCGATATCAAAAAAGCGTATTCGTAAAAATATTTGGAAAAGGAAAGGATATGCGGCGGCGTTAAAAGCTTTGTCATTGGGAAAATCTCTTTCTACCGGGAATTCAAAAAGTTTTTTTGTACGACAAACAAATAAGTCCTAAAATATCGGACTAATCAGAATGGATTTGACTCCAAAAATGGGCTCAGTAATTTGTTAATATCAAAGTTAATATATTAATATCAAAGTTAATATAAAATTAACAATTGGCAGTCCCTATTCTAATCAATATGAAATAGACCCTTAATTTTATATTTTATAAAAGAATTCTTCTGTTTTTTTGAATAAAAAAAAAAATACAAAAATGTTTATTTATTTTTAGTATATTTTCACTCAACTTTTGGTGGTGGGGAGTCTTATTTTCCCCATCGACCTTTACAATAATGAAAAATTTTTATGTTTCTCAGGAAGGCCAGATATAAGATTTTTAGTTCAAATTAATGAAGTGTTGAAACTAATTGATTCCATGTTAAAAATTTTTGGATAACTTTCTGACTTAATAGTTTAATTTATTTACTATATGGAATGGGTTTTACATATCTTTCCAATTTTCAGCCCAATGAATATAAATAAAATGAATATAAATAAAAGAACTTAATTATTGCAATATTATGTATATGTACAAGAATTTTGTCAATTTGGAGTAATCCAAAGGAATAATACAAAATAGACAGATTTCAAATTCATCGATAAAATTTATTTTTTGTTTTCAATTTATGAAATAAGATAAACCAGAAATAATGACAATAAAAGTAAAAAATAAATAAAAGTAAAAAATGAAACTAATGAACCTTCAAATTTACTTTTGAACTCATTTTTTTATCAATTTGAATCTTTACTAAAAAACTGATTTGGTTGAATTGACTTGTTCAATCTCGACGATTGAATATGAATAGGCTATTATGAGTTCGAGCAAGCCGCTATGGTGAAATCGGTAGACACGCTGCTCTTAGGAAGCAGTGCTAGAGCATCTCGGTTCGAGTCCGAGTGGCGGCATGCCGTCTTCTAAAAGAGATACAATAGGTCCTATAATAAAAATAAATGAAATTCCCCATTTCTATTTCTTAATTAATATAGGGGATTCCCCCCCCTTTTTTATTTTTATGATATTTTCAACTTTAGAGCATATATTAACTCATATTTCTTTTTCTATTGTTTCAATTGTAATTACACTTCATTTGATAACCTTATTGGGCAATGAAATCATAAAACCATATGATTCGTCAGAAAAGGGGATGATAGCTACTTTTTTATGTCTAACAGGATTATTAATCACTCGTTGGATTTATTCAGGCCATTTCCCACTAAGTGATTTATATGAATCATTCATTTTTCTTTCATGGAGTTTCTCCCTTATTCATACAGTGCCTTTTTTCAAAATAAGAAAAAATGAT